GCTAGTGTAGCTTAAGTAGAGCATAACCCTGAAACCGTTAAGGTGGATCTTCGACCGATTCCGCAAGCACAAAGGCTTAGTCCTGACTTTACTGTCAGCTCTAGCTAGACTTACACATGCAAGTATCCGCACCCCTGTGAGAATGCCCACCCTCGTTCCCCGCCCGGAAACAAGGAGCTGGTATCAGGCACGACTAACATCAGCCCATGACACCTTGCTTAGCCACACCCTCAAGGGACATCAGCAGTGATAAACATTAAGCCATAAGTGAAAACTTGACTTAGTTAAAGCTTAGAGAGCCGGTAAAACTCGTGCCAGCCACCGCGGTTATACGAGAGGCTCAAGTTGACAGACAACGGCGTAAAGAGTGGTTAGGGAAACTTTTAAAAACTAAAGCCGAACGTCCTCAAAGCTGTTTAACGCTTCCGAGTTAAGAAGGTCTTTAACGAAAGTAGCTTTACCAAACCTGACCCCACGAAAGCTGTGGAACAAACTGGGATTAGATACCCCACTATGCTCAGCCCTAAAATTCGATAGGTCACTACGCCCCCTATCCGCCCGGGTACTACGAGCGTCAGCTTGAAACCCAAAGGACTTGGCGGTGCTTCACATCCGTCTAGAGGAGCCTGTTCTGTAACCGATAACCCCCGTTAAACCTCACCCTCTCTTGTTAATCCCGCCTATATACCGCCGTCGTCAGCCTACCCTGTGAAGGACTAGAAGTGAGCAAGATTGGTAAGACCCAAAACGTCAGGTCGAGGTGTAGTATATGAGAGGGGAAGAAATGGGCTACATTTCCTAAGTCAGGAAATACGAACAATGAACTGAAATAAGCATTAGAAGGTGGATTTAGCAGTAAGCAGAGAAACAGAGTGTCCTGCTGAAGTTAATGGCAATAAAGCACGTACATATCGCCCGTCACTCTCCCCGAGCCTAACATATAAACACATACCTAAAAAGTCACACCTGCAAAGGGGAGGCAAGTCGTAACATGGTAAGCGTACCGGAAGGTGTGCTTGGACAAATCAGAGTGTAGCTTAGACAGAAAAGTATCTCCCTTACACTGAGAAGTCACCCGTGCAAATCGGGTCACCCTGACGCCCAACAGCTAGCCCATCCTAAAAAAACAACATCCCCCATTAATACCCCCAAACACACCTTTACAACCTGAAACAAAACATTCTTCCCCCCTAGTACGGGAGACGGAAAAGGAACTAGGAGCAATAGAGAAAGTACCGCAAGGGAAAGCTGAAAGAGAAATGAAACAACCCAGTAAAGCCTAAAAAAGCAGAGACATGAACTCGTACCTTTTGCATCATGATTTAGCCAGTACTCCTCGAGCAAAAAGAATTTTAGTTTGAGCCCCCGAAACTGGGTGAGCTACTCCAAGACAGCCTAGAAATAGGGCGCCCCCGTCTCTGTGGCAAAAGAGTGGGAAGATCTTTGAGTAGAGGTGACAGACCTACCGAACCTAGTGATAGCTGGTTGCCGGGGAAATGAATAGAAGTTCAGCCTCACAAATTCTTCCCCTCAACTGTCTACTTGGACTATGAGACCCGAAGAAGTTAAGAGAGTTATTCAAAAGGGGTACAGCCCTTTTGAAATAAGACACAACTTTTTAAGGAGGATAAAGATCATACCTTCTTAAGGGAAGAACGCCGCGGTTGGCTTAAAAGCAGCCATCCATACTGAAAGCGTTACAGCTCAAGACCTTTTCCCTCCCCCCAATTCCGACAATAAATCTTAAACCCCTAAACCTACCCGGCCGTCCCATGCACGCATGGGAGCAATTATGCTAAAATGAGTAATAAGAGAGCACTCGACTCTCTCCCCGCACATGTGTACATCGGAACGAACCCCCACCGAACCTTAACGGCCCCAAACAAAGAGGGCACTGTGAAACAAACCAAACAACAAGAAAACACCCCACACTTGTACCGTTAACCCCACACTGGTGTGCTTGTAAGGAAAGACTAAAAGAAAAAGAAGGAACTCGGCAACCACAATAAGCCTCGCCTGTTTACCAAAAACATCGCCTCTTGAGATAGCAATATAAGAGGTCCAGCCTGCCCAGTGACTGTTCGTTCAACGGCCGCGGTACTCTGACCGTGCGAAGGTAGCGCAATCACTTGTCTTTTAAATGAAGACCTGTATGAATGGTTAGACGAGGGCTTAACTGTCTCCTTTTTCCAGTCAATGAAATTGATCTCCCCGTGCAGAAGCGGGGATTATACCATAAGACGAGAAGACCCTGTGGAGCTTTAGACACTAAATCAGCCCTTGTCCAAAACCCCCGCTAAGGGGCCGAACGCTAGAGTGTAGACCTGATCTGATGTCTTCGGTTGGGGCGACCTTGGGGAAAGAAAAAACCCCCACGCGGAACGGGAGTACTACTCCCAAAACTGAGAGCCGCCACTCAAAGTACCAGAAATTTTGACCAACAATATGATCCAGCTTAACGCCGATCAACGGACCAAGTTACCCCAGGGATAACAGCGCAATCCTCTTCTAGAGCCCATATCGACAAGAGGGTTTACGACCTCGATGTTGGATCAGGACATCCTAATGGTGCAGCCGCTATTAAGGGTTCGTTTGTTCAACGATTAAAGTCCTACGTGATCTGAGTTCAGACCGGAGTAATCCAGGTCAGTTTCTATCTATGAAATAAGCTTTTCTAGTACGAGAGGACCGAAAAGAGGAGGCCAATGTCCCCGACACGCCTCACCCTAACCTGCTGAAAGCAAATAAAACAGGTAAGAGGGTATATCCCCCTGCTTAAGATAACAGCATGTCGAGGTGGCAGAGCCCGGCCATTGCAAAAGACCTAAGCCCTTTCCACAGAGGTTCAAGTCCTCTCCTCGACTATGTTCTCAGCAATCATTACCATACTACTTAACCCCCTTATCCTAATTGTATTTATTCTCCTGGCCGTAGCACTCTTAACCCTTGTAGAGCGAAAAGTCCTAGGTTATATGCAACTTCGAAAAGGCCCCAATGTAGTAGGGCCCTACGGCCTACTACAGCCCATTGCAGACGGACTAAAACTCTTCATAAAAGAACCTGTACGACCATCGACATCCTCACCATTTCTCTTCCTTTTCACACCAATACTAGCCCTTACCCTCGCCCTTACCCTATGAGCCCCCATCCCACTACCCTTCCCCATAGCAGATCTCAACCTGGGCATTTTATTTATCCTAGCCACTTCTAGCTTGGCAGTCTATTCAATTTTAGGCTCTGGATGAGCGTCAAATTCCAAGTATGCCCTCATCGGAGCACTACGAGCGGTAGCTCAAACCATCTCCTATGAAGTAAGCCTAGGCCTCATTCTCCTAAGCACTATTATTTTTTCCGGGGGCTTCACCCTTCAAACATTCAGTGAAACCCAAGAAAGCACATGACTTATTATTCCCGCCCTCCCATTAGCAGGAATATGATATATCTCAACCCTGGCAGAAACAAACCGAGCACCATTCGACTTAACCGAAGGAGAATCTGAACTCGTCTCAGGCTTTAATGTAGAATACGCTGGAGGCCCATTCGCACTATTTTTCCTAGCAGAGTATGCTAACATCCTCCTAATAAACACACTCTCTGCAACAGTATTCCTAGGAAGCACCACACTGCACTACATCCCAGAACTCTCTTCATTTAGCTTAATAACCAAAACAGCCCTCTTATCTGTCCTATTCCTATGAATCCGGGCTTCTTACCCCCGATTCCGATATGACCAACTCATGCACCTGATCTGAAAAAATTTCCTACCCCTGACCCTTGCCCTAGTTATTTTACACCTCGCCCTTCCAATCGCTCTTACCGGTCTCCCTCCCCAAGCCTAGCACAGGAGCTGTGCCTGAAAAAGGGCCACTTTGATAGAGTGAATCATGAGGGTTAAAGCCCCTCCAACTCCTTAGAAAGAAGGGGCTCGAACCCTACCTGAAGAGATCAAAACTCTTAGTGCTTCCAATACACCACTTCCTAGTAGAATAAGCTAATTAAGCTTCTGGGCCCATACCCCAGATATGTTGGTTAAAATCCTTCTTCTACTAATGAACCCCTATATCTTATTTATTCTCCTATTCGGCCTAGGCCTAGGAACAGTCACTACCTTCGCAAGCTCACACTGACTCCTTGCCTGGATAGGACTTGAAATCAACACCCTAGCCATTATCCCACTCATAGCCCAACACCACCACCCACGAGCAGTAGAAGCTACTACAAAATACTTCTTAACCCAAGCAACTGCAGCTGCCACACTACTATTTGCAAGTACCACAAATGCCTGACTGACAGGCCAATGAGAAATTCAACAAATGACCCACCCCCTCCCTACCACAATAATTACCCTTGCCCTAGCATTTAAAGTGGGCCTAGCACCACTCCACGCCTGACTCCCCGAAGTCCTTCAAGGACTGGACCTGACAACAGGCCTCATCCTCTCCACCTGACAGAAACTTGCTCCATTCTCCCTCCTCCTACAAATCCAAACCTCCCACCCCACAATGCTTATCCTACTTGGCCTAGCCTCTACGCTTGTAGGAGGCTGAGGAGGCCTAAACCAAACACAACTGCGAAAAATCCTAGCCTACTCCTCAATCGCCCACCTAGGCTGAATAATCTTAGTTATGCAATTCTCCCCCTCCCTAACACTTCTAGCCCTCACAACATATATTATTATAACTTTCTCGACATTCCTAGTTTTCAAACTAAACAATGCAACCAACATTAATACACTTGCCTCTTCCTGAGCAAAAATACCTGTAATTACATCCCTTACCCCCCTAATTCTCCTGTCATTGGGGGGCCTTCCACCCCTCACCGGGTTCTTACCAAAATGACTTATTCTGCAAGAACTAACTAAACAAGCCCTCCCCCTAACAGCCACCCTAGCAGCCCTAACCGCCCTATTAAGCCTATACTTCTACCTCCGCCTCTGTTACGCTATAACCCTGACTATTTCACCAAACAATCTCACAGGCACAACCCCTTGACGACTCCCACCACCCCAACCAACCCTGCCCCTAGCCATCGCAACTTCAACAACAATCTGCCTCCTCCCACTAACCCCCGCCACAACAGCTCTATTGACTATCTAGGGGCTTAGGATAGTATTAAGACCAAGGGCCTTCAAAGCCCTAAGCGGAAGTGAAAATCTCCCAGCCCCTGATAAGGCCTGCGGGACACTAACCCACATCTCCTGCATGCAAAACAGACACTTTAATTAAGCTAAAGCCTTTCCTAGATAGGCAGGCCTCGATCCTACAAACTCTTAGTTAACAGCTAAGCGCTCAAACCAGCGAGCATCCATCTACCTTTCCCCCGCCTACCGGGAAAAGGCGGGGGAAAGCCCCGGTAGGCGACTAGCCTACTTCTTCAGATTTGCAATCTAATGTGTAAATACACCTCGGAGCTTGGCAGGAAGAGGACTCAAACCTCTGTCAATGGGGCTACAAGCCACCGCTTAAACACTCAGCCATCCTACCTGTGGCAATCACGCGTTGATTCTTCTCGACCAATCACAAAGACATCGGCACCCTTTATCTGGTATTTGGTGCTTGGGCTGGAATAGTAGGCACAGCCTTAAGCCTACTCATTCGAGCCGAACTAAGCCAACCAGGCGCACTCTTAGGAGACGACCAAATTTATAACGTCATTGTTACCGCACATGCCTTCGTGATAATCTTCTTTATAGTAATACCAATTCTAATTGGAGGCTTCGGAAACTGATTAGTTCCCCTCATGCTTGGTGCCCCCGATATGGCATTCCCTCGAATAAACAACATAAGCTTCTGACTTCTCCCCCCGTCATTCCTTCTCTTGCTAGCTTCTTCCGGAGTTGAGGCTGGAGCCGGGACAGGTTGAACTGTATACCCGCCACTGTCTGGGAATCTAGCCCACGCAGGAGCATCCGTAGACTTAACCATCTTCTCCCTTCACCTGGCAGGTATTTCATCAATTTTAGGGGCAATCAACTTTATCACCACCATTATTAACATGAAACCCCCCGCCATCACACAATATCAAACTCCCCTATTTGTCTGAGCCGTCCTCATTACTGCCGTACTTCTTCTCCTCTCTCTCCCAGTCTTAGCTGCTGGCATTACCATGCTCCTAACTGACCGAAATCTTAACACCACATTCTTTGACCCCGCAGGAGGAGGAGACCCAATCCTGTACCAACATCTCTTCTGATTCTTCGGCCACCCAGAAGTCTACATTCTCATTCTCCCTGGCTTCGGAATGATCTCCCATATTGTAGCATACTACTCCGGCAAAAAAGAACCTTTCGGCTACATAGGAATAGTTTGAGCAATGATGGCCATCGGACTACTAGGGTTCATTGTATGAGCCCATCACATGTTTACAGTCGGAATGGACGTAGATACTCGAGCCTACTTCACCTCTGCCACCATAATTATTGCCATCCCAACAGGGGTTAAAGTCTTTAGCTGACTAGCCACCCTTCATGGAGGTGCAGTAAAATGAGATACCCCCCTACTATGGGCCCTGGGCTTCATCTTCTTGTTCACAGTTGGAGGCTTAACAGGAATTGTTCTTGCCAACTCCTCCTTAGACATTGTTCTACACGACACCTACTATGTAGTAGCCCACTTCCACTATGTTCTTTCTATAGGAGCTGTCTTCGCAATCGTTGCCGGCTTCGTGCACTGATTCCCCCTATTCTCTGGCTACACCCTTCACACAACATGAACCAAAGTCCACTTTGGAGTAATGTTCGTAGGGGTCAATCTAACCTTCTTCCCCCAACACTTCCTTGGCTTAGCTGGGATGCCCCGACGATACTCGGACTACCCAGATGCCTACACCCTCTGAAATACAGTGTCATCTATTGGCTCCCTAGTCTCTCTCGTGGCAGTAATCATATTCCTGTTTATTATCTGAGAAGCCTTCGCAGCTAAACGTGAAGTTCTATGAGTAGAACTCACAACAACAAACGTTGAATGACTACACGGCTGCCCTCCCCCTTACCACACCTTTGAAGAACCTGCCTTCGTCCAAATCCAACAGGCCTCACCAGAACACTAATTATAAAACCTAGCATTATCCACGAGAAAGGGAGGAGTCGAACCCCCATAAATTGGTTTCAAGCCAATCACATAACCGCTCTGCCACTTTCTTTATAAGACACTAGTTAAACCGAGTATAACACTGCCTTGTCAAGGCAGAATCGTGGGTTAAAACCCCGCGTGTCTTGTGACATTAATGGCCCATCCCTCCCAACTAGGATTTCAAGACGCAGCCTCTCCTGTAATAGAGGAACTCCTCCACTTCCACGACCACGCCCTTATAATCGTATTTTTAATTAGCACCCTGGTTCTTTATATCATTGTCGCTATAGTCACCACAAAACTCACCAATAAATATATTTTGGACTCACAAGAAATCGAAATCATCTGAACAGTTCTCCCTGCCCTCATCCTCATCCTTATTGCCCTCCCCTCCCTACGAATTCTCTACCTGATGGACGAAATTAACGACCCCCACCTCACTATTAAAGCTATCGGACACCAATGATACTGAAGCTACGAATATACAGACTACGAAGACCTAGGCTTTGACTCATACATGATCCCGACACAGGACCTCACCAGCGGCCAATTCCGACTGCTAGACACCGACCACCGAATGGTAGTCCCAATTGAATCCCCCGTCCGAATACTAATTTCCGCTGAAGACGTGCTTCACTCCTGAGCAGTCCCATCTCTTGGTGTTAAAATAGACGCTGTCCCAGGGCGACTAAATCAGGCCGCCTTCATTGCATCCCGACCTGGCGTGTTCTATGGCCAATGCTCTGAAATCTGTGGAGCTAACCACAGCTTTATGCCTATCGTAGTAGAAGCCGTTCCCCTCGAACATTTCGAAAAATGATCCTCTTTAATACTTGAAGACGCCTCGCTAAGAAGCTAAACCGGGTATAGCGTTAGCCTTTTAAGCTAAAGACTGGTGACTCCCAACCACCCTTAGCGATCATGCCCCAACTTAACCCTGCGCCCTGATTTGCCATTTTAGTCTTTTCCTGACTAATCTTTCTAACTGTGATCCCCCCAAAAGTTTTGGCCCACACGTCCCCAAATGATCCCACTCACCAAAGTGCTGAAAAGCCAAAAACAGACCCCTGAACCTGACCATGACACTAAGTTTCTTTGATCAATTTATAAGCCCAACACACTTTGGAATCCCCCTAATTGCCCTAGCCCTAACATTACCATGAATTTTATTCCCAAAACCATCATCCCGATGGCTCAATAACCGCGTTCTAACCCTTCAAGGCTGATTCGTTAACGGATTCACCCAACAAATCTTCCAACCTATTAACTTAGGAGGCCACAAATGAGCTGCCCTACTCGCCTCCCTGATGCTCTTCCTACTTACCCTCAACATGCTAGGCCTACTACCCTACACATTTACCCCCACGACCCAGCTATCTATAAACATGGGCTTTGCAGTACCCCTTTGACTAGCAACTGTAATTATCGGCATGCGAAATCAGCCCACTCATGCTCTTGCCCACCTCCTTCCAGAAGGAACGCCCACCCCTTTAATTCCTATCTTGATTATAATCGAAACCATCAGCCTGTTTATCCGACCCTTAGCCCTAGGGGTTCGACTCACAGCTAACCTTACAGCTGGCCACCTGCTGATTCAACTAATTGCCACAGCCGCCTTAGTACTTCTACCCCTCATACCAACAGTTGCAATTTTAACTGCGACACTCCTGCTTATACTAACACTCCTAGAAGTCGCCGTAGCAATAATTCAAGCATACGTCTTCGTTCTCTTGCTAAGCCTCTACCTACAAGAAAACGTTTAATGGCCCATCAAGCACATGCATACCATATAGTAGACCCAAGCCCCTGACCTCTCACAGGCGCAGTTGCCGCCCTGTTAATGACATCCGGACTAGCAATCTGAATACACTTCCATACAATGACACTTATAGCCCTAGGCACAGTACTCTTACTTCTAACAATGTACCAATGATGACGGGACATTGTACGAGAAGGCACCTACCAAGGCCACCACACACCCCCCGTCCAAAAAGGCCTCCGCTACGGAATAATCCTCTTTATTACATCAGAAGTATTCTTTTTCCTCGGCTTCTTCTGAGCTTTCTACCACTCAAGCCTCGCACCAACCCCAGAGCTAGGAGGGTGCTGACCACCTACAGGCATCACCACCTTAGATCCATTTGAAGTCCCACTACTCAACACGGCCGTTCTCCTTGCCTCCGGCGTAACAGTAACCTGAGCCCATCACAGCATTATAGAAGGCCTCCGAAAACAAGCCATTCAATCCCTAGCCCTCACCATCCTCCTTGGATTTTACTTCACCTTCCTTCAAGGTATAGAATACTACGAGGCCCCCTTCACAATCGCAGACGGAGTTTACGGATCAACCTTCTTCGTAGCAACCGGCTTCCACGGCCTCCACGTAATCATCGGCTCCACTTTCCTTGCTGTCTGCCTACTGCGACAGGTACAATACCACTTTACTTCAGAGCATCACTTCGGGTTTGAAGCCGCTGCCTGATACTGACACTTTGTAGACGTGGTCTGACTCTTCCTCTATATCTCAATCTACTGATGAGGCTCATAATCTTTCTAGTATTAAGCTAGTACATGTGACTTCCAATCACCTAGTCTTGGTTAAAATCCAAGGAAAGATAATGAATCTAGTTACAACCGTGATTTCAATTGCCATCGCACTCTCAACCATCCTAGCCATTGTATCCTTTTGACTCCCACAAATAACCCCTGACTACGAAAAACTCTCACCATATGAATGCGGGTTTGACCCCCTGGGATCAGCCCGCCTCCCCTTTTCCATACGATTCTTCCTAGTTGCTATCCTCTTCCTTCTTTTTGACCTAGAAATTGCCCTACTCCTCCCCCTTCCTTGAGGGGACCAGCTACCCTCCCCTCTACTCACGTTCACATGGGCATTCGCCGTTCTTGTCCTCCTCACCCTTGGCCTAATCTACGAGTGACTCCAAGGGGGCCTAGAATGGGCCGAATAGGCAGTTAGTTCAATAAAAACCTTTGATTTCGGCTCAAATACTTGTGGTTAAAGTCCACAACTGTCTAATGACTCCCGCTCACTTTGCTTTTTCATCAGCCTTTATGCTAGGGCTGGCAGGCCTAGCATTTCATCGAACCCACCTTCTTTCAGCCCTACTATGCCTAGAAGGAATAATGCTTTCCCTTTTCATTGCTCTTTCCTTATGAACACTCCACCTAGACTCCACAAACTTTTCAACCTCCCCCATAATTCTCTTGGCCTTCTCAGCCTGTGAGGCTGGCGCAGGGCTGGCCCTCCTAGTCGCCACTGCCCGCACACACGGCACAGACCGCCTCCAAAACCTAAACCTCCTACAATGCTAAAAATTCTTCTTCCAACTATTATGCTTGTCCCGACCATTTGACTAATCTCCTCTAAACGACTCTGATCCACAACCCTCGCCTACAGCCTAATCATTGCGCTCTGAAGCCTGACCTGGTTCAACACCCCCACAGAGACTGGTTGATCGTGTATAAACTCGTACATAGCTACCGACCCGCTCTCTACCCCTCTGCTTGTCCTCACTTGCTGACTCCTGCCGCTCATAATTCTTGCAAGCCAAAACCACACATCCTCCGAACCCATCGGACGCCAACGAATATATATCACCCTCCTCACGTCCCTCCAAATCTTTCTTATCTTAGCATTCAGCGCCACCGAAGTAATTATATTTTACATTATATTTGAAGCCACCCTTATCCCGACTTTAATTATTATTACTCGCTGAGGAAATCAAACCGAACGGCTTAATGCAGGCACATACTTCCTATTCTATACACTAGCAGGCTCCCTCCCCCTTCTAGTGGCCCTCCTACTGCTCCAAAACAACACAGGCACCCTCTCCCTCCTTACCCTCCAATACACCCCTGCAATAGAACTCTCATCCTACGCCGACAAGTTCTGATGAGCCGGCTGCTTACTGGCTTTCCTAGTTAAAATACCACTTTACGGGGCCCACCTATGACTACCAAAAGCTCACGTCGAGGCCCCCATCGCAGGCTCTATAATCCTTGCCGCCGTATTACTAAAGCTAGGGGGCTACGGGATGATACGCATAATAATTGTTTTAGAGCCACTAACTAAAGAACTCAGCTACCCATTCATTATTTTCGCGCTATGAGGCGTCATCATGACAGGGTCTATTTGCTTACGCCAAACTGATTTAAAATCCCTAATTGCCTACTCATCAGTTAGCCACATGGGCCTAGTTGCAGCAGGCATTCTCATCCAAACCACCTGAGGATTCACCGGAGCCCTTATCCTTATAATCGCGCATGGATTGACCTCCTCCGCACTTTTCTGCTTAGCAAACACTAACTACGAACGCACTCATAGTCGAACTATAATGCTCGCCCGAGGCCTCCAAATAGTTCTCCCCCTAATAACCGCCTGATGATTCATTGCCAGCCTTGCCAACCTAGCACTCCCCCCTCTCCCCAACCTGATAGGAGAACTAATAATTATCACTTCCCTATTCAACTGATCCTGATGAACCATTGCACTCACAGGGGCCGGCACTCTAATTACTGCCGGTTACTCACTATATATGTTCTTAATGACACAACGAGGACCCCTCCCCACCCATATAATGGCCCTCCTCCCCACACACTCCCGAGAACACCTACTCATGGCCCTCCACCTCCTCCCCCTAATTCTACTAATCCTTAAGCCAGAACTAATTTGAGGTTGGCCCGCCTGTAGATTTAGTTTAACTAAAACATTAGATTGTGATTCTGAAGACAGAGGTTAAAGTCCCCTAATCCACCGAGAGAGGCTCGCCAGCAACAAAAACTGCTAATTTTTCGTCACCTTGGTTGGACCCCAAGGCTCACTCGCCCCAAAGCTCCTAAAGGATAACAGCTCATCCGTTGGTCTTAGGAACCAAAAATTCTTGGTGCAAATCCAAGTAGCAGCTATGAACAGCGGAATCGTCGCAACCACTAACACCATAACTACCTCACTCGTTATAGTTTCCTGCATAATCCTAGCCCTACTAATCCTCCTTTACCCAGTTGTCACTTCTCTCTCCCCCAAACCCCTAGAAAATAACTGGGCCATCACTCACGTAAAGACCGCAGTAAAACTAGCCTTCTTTGTCAGCCTTCTACCTCTTTTCCTATTCTTTAACCACGGCACAGAAACAATCGTGACCGACTGAAAATGAATAAGCACAGAAACCCTCACCCTTTACACCAGCCTCAAATTCGACTTCTTCTCCGTTATCTTCGTACCAATTGCCCTCTTCGTTACATGGTCTATTCTGCAATTCGCCTCATGATACATACACGCAGACCCAAACATAAACCGATTCTTTAAACAACTACTAATCTTCCTTATCGCAATGCTTATTTTAGTTACAGCAAACAACATATTCCAACTTTTCCTAGGCTGAGAGGGTGTTGGGATTATATCCTTCCTCCTCATTGGATGGTGGTACGGCCGAGCAGATGCCAACACAGCAGCCCTCCAAGCAGTCCTCTACAATCGAGTCGGGGATGTAGGGCTAATCTTTGCAATAGCATGATTTGCCACCCACCTAAACTCATGAGACATGCAACAAATATTTGCCGCATCCAAAGATATAGACCTAACATTCCCCCTCCTAGGGCTAATTATCGCTGCCACCGGCAAATCTGCACAATTTGGCCTTCACCCCTGACTCCCATCCGCTATAGAAGGCCCAACCCCAGTCTCAGCCCTACTGCACTCAAGCACAATGGTTGTTGCAGGCATCTTCCTCCTCATCCGCATAAGCCCCCTGCTAGAAAATAACCAGACTGCTCTCACCACATGCCTGTGTCTTGGTGCACTAACCACCTTATTTACCGCAACCTGTGCTCTCACCCAAAACGACATTAAAAAAATTGTCGCATTCTCAACATCTAGCCAGCTTGGGCTGATGATAGTAACAATTGGCCTAAACCAACCCCAACTTGCCTTTCTACACATTTGCACACATGCTTTCTTCAAAGCCATACTTTTCCTCTGCTCTGGCTCCATTATCCATAGCCTTAATGACGAACAAGATATCCGCAAAATAGGCGGAATAAATCACCTTGCGCCATTTACATCCTCCTGCCTGACCCTAGGCAGCCTCGCTCTCACAGGCACACCCTTCTTAGCTGGCTTCTTCTCTAAAGACGCCATCATCGAAGCCCTAAACACTTCTTGCCTCAACGCCTGAGCCCTTGTCCTAACTCTAATCGCTACTTCCTTCACAGCTGTTTACAGCCTCCGAATTGTTTTCCTTGTTTCCATGGGCTACCCCCGATTCGCCCCCCTTTCCCCCATCAACGAAAACAACCCCGCAGTTATTAACCCGATCAAGCGACTAGCCTGAGGCAGCATCGTCGCTGGTCTTCTGATCACATCGAACATCCTCCCGATAAAAACACCAGTTATATCTATACCCCCGATCCTTAAACTAGCAGCCCTAACTGTCACTATCATTGGACTTTTAATCGCTCTTGAACTAGCCGCCCTAACCAATAAACAATTCAAAACCACCCCTAATCTAACCACACACCACTTCTCCAACATACTAGGCTTTTTCCCGGCCATCATCCATCGAGCCACCCCTATATTAAACCTTATCTTAGGACAAACCATCGCCGCCCAAACAGTAGATCAAACATGACTAGAAAAAGTAGGCCCTAAAGCGATCGTATCCGTCAACGAACCATTGATCAAAACCACCAATAATATTCAACAAGGCATGATCAAAACCTACCTCTCCCTCTTCTTCTTTACCCTGGCCCTAGCTATACTTCTTATACTAACTAGACAGCCCGCAGTGCCCCCCGGCTTAGCCCCCGAGTTAATTCTAACACCACAAATAAAGTTAAGAGCAATACTCAAGCCCCCATAATCAGCAATGCACCCCCCATCGAATACATTATCGCGACCCCAGCAACATCCCCTCCCCGAAGTAAAAGATCTTCCAAAAGATCGCCCTCCAAAATCCAAGAATCTTCATACCACCCTGATCATAATAGACCTGCAAACACAACATTACCTGCTAAGTAGAACAGCATTAATGCTGCCACAGGCCAGCTACCCAACCCCTCAGGATAAGGTTCAGCAGCAAGCGCTGCCGAATAAGCAAACACAACCAGCATCCCACCCAGATAAATCAAAAACAATACTAAGGACAGGAAAGAACCACCATGCCCCACTAACACTCCACACCCCATCCCAGCAACTACTACTAACCCCAAAGCCCCGAAATAAGGAGAAGGGTTAGAAGCAACAATCGCCAACCCTAAAACCATGAATAACAAAAACGTAACTAACAATACAGCCATGGGTTTCTACCAGGGTTCTAACCAGGACTAATGACTTGAAAAATCACCGTTGTCTATTCAACTATAAAAACAGCACCCAATGGCCAATCTACGAAAAACCCACCCCCTCCTTAAAATCGCCAACGACGCACTAGTCGACTTGCCAGCTCCAGCCAATATTTCAGTATGATGAAACTTTGGCTCCCTACTTGGACTCTGTCTAGCAGCCCAAATTTTAACAGGCCTATTCCTCGCCATACACTATACATCAGATATCGCCACAGCCTTCTCATCCGTTGCCCACATTTGCCGAGACGTGAACTACGGATGATTAATCCGAAACATACACGCCAACGGCGCATCCTTCTTCTTCATTTGTATCTACCTCCATATCGGACGAGGGCTTTACTATGGCTCCTACCTGTACAAAGAAACATGAAACATTGGAGTTATCCTCCTACTGTTAGTCATAATGACTGCCTTCGTTGGATACGTCCTCCCATGAGGTCAAATGTCATTCTGAGGTGCTACCGTCATCACAAACCTCCTATCGGCCATCCCTTATGTAGGAAGCTCCCTAGTACAATGAATCTGAGGGGGCTTTTCCGTAGACAACGCCACACTTACTCGATTCTTTGCATTCCACTTCCTCTTCCCCTTTGTAATCGTAGCTATGACGCTAGTTCATCTTATTTTCCTACACGAAACGGGGTCAAACAACCCGACCGGCCTAAACTCAGACGCAGACAAAATTTCTTTCCACCCATACTTCTCTTATAAAGATCTACTTGGTTTTGCGGCCCTACTCATCGCTCTTATTTCCCTAGCACTATTCTCGCCTAACCTCCTCGGGGACCCCGACAACTTCACCCCCGCCAACCCAATAGTAACTCCCCCACACATTAAACCAGAGTGATACTTCCTGTTTGCCTACGCTATCCTACGGTCTATCCCTAACAAACTAGGGGGAGTATTAGCCCTGCTCGCATCAATTCTAGTTCTTATATTAGTTCCAATCTTACACACATCCAAACAACGAGCCCTAACTTTCCGTCCATTCACGCAATTCCTCTTCTGACTCCTTATTGCAGACGTAATAATCCTCACCTGAATTGGTGGCATGCCAGTGGAGCATCCATTCATTATCATTGGGCAAATCGCATCCCTCCTTTACTTCTCTCTCTTCCTCATTCTTGTCCCCACAGTAGGCTGACTCGAAAATAAAATCCTGCAATGACAATGCTATAGTAGCTCAGTTCCAGAGCGCCGGTCTTGTAAGCCGGATGTCGAAGGTTAAAATCCTTCCTATCGCTTCAAAGAAGAGGGATTTTAACCCCCGCCCCTAACTCCCAAAGCTAGGATTATTAATTAAACCATTCTTTGCATGTGCATATATGTATTATCAACATGAACTTAAATTGACCATAAATCAAGGGCTATCAAGGGCATATATGGTTTTTTAACAAATTTTTATCTCAATACCATCTTGTCTGATTAATATCTGTTCATGTTGCGAAACATTACAATATTTCATTCAAAATATCATGGAACACAACTGATAGATCTAAGTTTTAAACGATATTCCACCTCCAAAGATATACAAGTCTTCAACATCCAATGAATTCTCAAATATTTAATGCAGTAAGAACCGACCATCAGTTGATTTCTTAATGCCCACGGTTATTGATGGTCAGGGACAAATATTGTGGGGGTCGCACAACTGAATTATTCCTGGCATTTGGTTCCTACTTCAGGGCCATTAATTGGTTCATTCCCCACTCTTTCCCTGACCCTTGCATAAGTTAATGGTGGAAAACATTCGACTCGTTACCCACCATGCCGGGCATTCTTTCTAGAGGGTTAGGGTGTTCTCTCTTTTTTTCCTTTTCCTCTGGCATTTCACAGTGCAAATACAACAGACAAACAGGGGGGAACATTTAGTACTTACCCCAAAGAATAATGTTGAATGATTTATAGATATTGCTTGTTAATTGCATAACTGTTTTCAAGAGCATAATATATAAGAATACCCCCCTTAGATACCTAAGATTACCCCCCCCCCCCCCCCATAACTCCTAAAGTCCTTCATACACACTGCGTACCCCCCCCGGAGACAGGAAGAACCCTAAAAATCATCAAGCGATAATATTTGCTAAAAATATTACACTATTTTAAATGCTAGCGTGACTAAGCCAATTTAGGCTCTAACCACAGCAACTTAAAATTTATTAAAAATATTATACTATTTAATAT